TTAAAAGGGCCCATTCGCTTCAATTCCCGAGTGAAACACTCGTCACTATGAGTCTACCCCATCTACCTATATATAGAATATCTATATAGTATAGAAAATGGACATATATATGTCTCCAAAGTGTCTCGTCTCATTCAGAAACAAGAATTTTTGAGGAAGTATGGGATGGATAAGACTAATTAATTGCTTTTTTATTGAATCCCATCCGAGCGAGATTCAATTACTTGATACAGAATTCAACTATAGATCCAAGAGATTTTATTCTATTTGATGTTTCATCGAATCATGTGATGAATACATGGAACTTTTATCCGGAACTACACTTAACTATCTATCAATTTTCGATTTTCTATCCTTTCCTTATCTCCTGTCTTAGTCTGAGATAGAGAGAGGCATATCTTACTATAATACTCTAATAAAATAATACGTGAATTGATGAGTAAAAGTTGAAGAGAGGTGTTTCCTATTTTTAGCGGTACAAATAAGTTCCTGGGGTATTAGAGCATTACCTCATTAGAATATAATGAAGTAAGGGTTGTTCATCAAAGGTGAGTGAAGAGGAAAATAGATAGGAATCGCGAAAGATAGAAAGCTTTGTGGGATTTAGTCACACCATTAGATTCTATTGACAATTCCAAAAAACTGTTCATACTATGAATGAGCATAGTATGGTGGCGATCCGAGCAGGTATGCCCCCATGGTCAAAAGGTGGATGACATTTCCCTTTCACGGAAGTAGTGGGGATTCGATTTCCCCTGGGGGTAGGGTACTATGAGAGGAAGTTGCTCATGGATTATCAATAAGTTTCGAATTGATTCTTCCTGGGTCGATGCCCGAGTGGTTAATGGGGACGGACTGTAAATTCGTTGGCAATTTGTCTACGCTGGTTCAAATCCAGCTCGGCCCAAAAATTCGCCGATCCATCATGAGATTATTTCCAATTTGATTTGTTCTCCCGAAGCATCTGAAACTAGAAAGAAGTAAAAAAAAAAAATAGCTATTATCAATCGATTTGACGCGATTTGACAAACAACCAATAGGATTACTAGCAACCTGTTTCGTTCCCTCTAAAATCAATATTCGCATGGAGATTGATAGTAATATATCACCCCTTTCTCTCTTAGAATACGATGATTCTAGATAGAACTGAACTTGTTTGATTGAATGAAACCGTTCAAAATATGTAGGCCCCACGCCTTATTTATCTGGGATTGTAGTTCAATCGGTCAGAGCACCGCCCTGTCACGGCGGAAGCTGCGGGTTCGAGCCCCGTCAGTCCCGACCTAGAATCTGATGAATCCATCAATTCATCTCTCTATTTTCTGTGAAGAGGGACACGGAGCAGGATCTCCTTCCCGGTGCTGGGTCCTTATTTCTTTTTTGCTTTCCTTTGCCTTTTGGTAATTTCAAGTCATTCAATTTGTACCGTACCGATTGATGGGATGTGGGAGAGACCTATTTAGATTGCTACAATTATTGGTAGCACCCTATTCAATTAAGGATTCCGGGAAATGCCGTACTTGTCTGGGTTTTTCGCTTGCCCCTGATCCATTTTATAGAATAAACATATGTTTTACAGGAGCACAGACACCAATTAGGATTCATATTTTGTTTTTGTACGATACAAAATCAACCCCACTTTCACATAGTTAACCCGGCGGAATGCTTGAAAGGTTCAAAGTACCCCCACTCCCCCTAACTCCGAGTTTCAAGTTTATAGAAAATCAATTTCTAATTGGAAATAATCTATCGCACTCTCAATTCATATTGAATTTTTCATATTATATATCTGTTCTAGGACCGAAAAAGGGGGTATTACTAAAAGAAAGATCAAACAAGGATCTACCAGACTTAGCTTAGTGAGGGAATGGATAATCCTTTTTCTTCCTATTTGAAAGGTCCTATGGAAGAAAGAACAAATTACAAAACAGTCAATTTGTCAAAGTATTGGATCTTTTCTATTGGGATCCGTCCTTATCAAACCTCTTTGTCTTATAAGGAAATTGGGTCATAAAAAACAAAGTTTCGAACGGAATTCCCTCTTTATTTCCATTTCACTTCTACAATATTGATTGGGTTTGTGATCAACGGAAGTGTAAGATAGGTCATATGGTCGTTATATGATTCTATAAAGAAGACGGGGGGGTATAGAAAATAAAAGGAACAAAGAATGAAAAACCAAAGAGGATTCTTGATTGGATCAGGAATTCCATTTTTTATTGCGTATGTATCAAAGATCTTCCTATGTTATACTATTCAATTCTTGATGAAAAATTGATTTGATAGCTGAGATATTGTTATTCATGACATTGATCCAATTTAATACCATCGGGGGGAATTGCATACTATCGAAGTGAGAGACAAAAGATTTAGACTCTCTATGGGATTAGATCCCGAGTTATTATGAAATAAAAAAAAAATGATAAAATCAAATTATGGAAGTAAATATTCTCGCATTTATTGCTACTGCATTGTTCATTCTAATCCCTACGGCTTTTTTACTTATCATTTACGTAAAAACGGTCAGTCAAAAGGATTAATTTGAATCAAGCCCGGCTTCTTAGTCCTTATCAATTGATGGAATAAATGAAAGGAGATTGAAATCTCTAGTCTTAAATGAGCGGACTAGAATCAACAGTTATAGTATATGAAATCCGATAGATAGTATGGTAGAAAGAAATAGATCTATTTCTTTCTACCATACTAAATGTCTATTATTCTATATTCTAGAAAGTGAGACTGATGATTCGGCTGTAGAAATATATATAATATAGGATTCATTTCCTATTGAATATGGATATTCATCCAGGTACATATAAATCAGGTACATAAAAATCACATATGTCTAATGTATATATAAAAAGTCACCCCCAATTCTGACATAATATCCTAAGAATTCGAGTTTTTTGATCCATCCATTTGATTTGTCGTGATTCCAACCAATCCGAGATAACCGAATGTCCGCTTTGACTCTTATGTCTTATATGTCGTGCGTTGCGGCTCTAATTACTCGGTTTCTTATTTTTTCCAATAGGGAGGGACCCAGGGAGCTGTCGAAGAAATCAAATCAATAGAGGAAGGTCTGGGCATATACCGAATAAAATTCTAGAAAAAAAAAAGAAAGCGAGTAATCCCCTTTTTCTCAATCAATCTGACAAAGCAAAATGGACCATTAAGAGATGAGTCAAGCAATTCTATGGGAAATTGTTCAGACAGATTGAGAAAAATCGTAGTAGATTCCAACTATTTCTAACGTGTGAACCATGATATGGACTGAGTCAATAAAGCGTAAATTCAATATGATTTCTCATTTCTAAGAGTCTAAATGCTTGAGCAATAAAGAGGGAAACAAATAAAAAAGGGGGCGGGTTTTTACTCATTGTAATATCCATATCTGATTCTGTTAATAGCTAGTGGCTAGAGTTCATCAAAATAGGAACATGGGATGAATTGAAATATTTCAAATATTTCTTTGATTAAAAAGATATTCTTCATATCTTGCATTTCTAATTTGGAAAAAGGATCTCCTTTTTTTTTATTAATTGAAAAAACGCTTTTGGAGAATGATCTATGAAAGAGACTATTGATAAAGTTCGATTACTCAACTCAATTAGCCGTTACTCTAGAGTCCACTTCTTCCCCATACTACGAGTGAAAGGGAAAATGTAAAGACTACCATTAATGCAGCCCAAGCAAGACTTACTATATCCATATGAATTATGTCCCCTATCTCTATCTCTATAGAATATGAAGATATTCTCCCCTTATTGATCACTAATAATAATCAACTCGATCGATGGCGCAGAGGCAAAAAGGAATTCTAACCGAAGGAAGGTTATTGATGAAGCAATCCAATAAATCTACCCATAACAAGTTCTTATACTGAATTTGTTTGATTCCCCGTTTCACTATCTAATTCAAGGCTCAGTCAGTATAGACTACACTATTAATGTAAGTCCTCACAGCCTAGTTCTTCTATACCATAATCCTCCTTCGAATCCTCGTCGCAAGGATTGACAGCCTTTTATAAAATAGAAAAGCCCCTATTCTGAAAATTGAATAAGTATTGGCAGTTCTAAGTTCTAGCCCTTTTCCTCTGCTTTTGCTGGGCAAGAATTGGGTCATTTGTCTGCTATCAAGAAAGGCATTTCGAGTTTTTATTGGTCAGGCGACACCCGGATTTGAACTGGGGAAAAGGGATTTGCAGTCCCCCGCCTTACCGCTCGGCCATGCCGCCAAAACGAAAAATATAGGGAGATTGGCATTTTTTACATTTTTTATTGGATTCGATGAATCCCATTCTCCTTATGCCTTTTCGAATAAATCTCAAAACCCTTTTTCTTTTTTTTGTTTTTTATTGAAAGAGAAAACAGAAAAGCCAAATTTTCTTTTCTGTCACAGAAATTCAAAAGAAAGGAAAATTGGAACCATTAACTATATACTGTGAATTCATGAAAGTTTTGTTTTTTTTTTATCTCAAATAGCCTTTCCTTAGTGTCATAAGACAATAAAATTGAGACACAACCCATCAGTGCCAATTATTTTCACTAATTGAATCCTTTTCACTTACAATAATAACAAGAATTATGTGTATATGTCAACCATATAACAAAAATTATTACGCAGATATACCTAATTAGATATCTTATTTATATATGATATTCCTAGAAAGCGATTAAGGGAATGGCCGTGCTTCCGTTCTTCAAAGACTGTCAATCCTTGCGACGAGGATTCGAAGATTGAATCTATTGAATATCCAATAGAAATTAGGATATATAGCGCGGTTGCCAAAGTAAGTAGAATTTGGATAGGCGATTATAGGGATAGCTAAATAGCTGCGTGTTCTTACTAAATACAGTTCCTCTTGCGCACTCCAATTGGATTCCACGAATTCAACTAAGAAACACACCCTATCTCTTCTCTGCGGATCATTTCTGCCTTTATTGCATTCATAGATAGAGCAGGGATCAAAAATCCTGAGTCCATTTACTTTTTTGGTATCCAGCGGGCTCATAATATCATAATAGATAGAAATAGCATCCCTTTTTCTATTCTATTATTACTTTTCTATTCATCTATACAAGATTCCCTAATATAAGTCTAAGTGGCAGAATTTTTTTTTGTTCGGGAATGTTTTATTTTCTCAAGCCATTTCCATTTATTTCTATCTCTTGCAAATTCAAATTTGAGTAGAAAATTCTCTTTCTTTCTTTCTCCGCTCATATTTTAGATATTCCATATATATATGAAGTTGTTTAAAATAAGATTTTATGTGATTCAGTAAACAGAATATCCAGTCCATCATTGCTAGATCGATCCATATGGTTCGATGAAGAATGAGCCAATGAATGGGATTTTTTTGATAAATAGGAAACAAAAGTAAAGATGCTTCGAGATACAAACGAGGGAATGTCCACAGTACCTGGGTTTAGTCAGATACAATTTGAGGGATTTTGTAGGTTCATCAATCAGGGTTTGATGGAAGAATTTGATAAGTTTCCAAAAATTGAGGATAGAGATCAAGAAATGGAATTTCAATTATTTGTGGAAAGATATCAATTGCAAGAGCCTTTAATAAAAGAAATAGATGCTGTGCATGGATCACTCACATATTGTTCGGAATTATATGTACCCGCAGGCTTAAGTTGGAAAACCGGCAAGGATACGCAAGAACAAAACCTATTTATTGGAAACATTCCTCTCATGAATTCCCTGGGAACCTCTATAGTAAATGGAATATACAGAATAGTGATCAATCAAATAGTGCAAAGTCCCGGTATTTATTACCGTTCAAAATTGGACTATACCGGAATTTCGGTCTATACCGCTACCATAATATCAGATTGGGGAGGAAGATCAGAATTAGAGATTGATAGAAAAGCACGGATATGGGCGCGCGTGAGTAGGAAACAAAAAATATCTATTCTAGTCCCATCATCAGCTATGGGTTCGAATCTAAGAGAAATTCTAGAAAATGTTTGCTACCCAGAAATTTTCGTGTCTTTTCCGAATGATAAGGAGAAAAAAAAAATGGGGTCAAAAGAAAATGCTATTTTGGAATTTTATCAACAATTTGCTTGTGTCGGCGGGGACCCAGTATTTTCTGAGTCCTTATGTAAGGAATTACAAAAGAAATTTTTTCAACAAAGATGTGAATTAGGAAGGGTTGGGCGACGAAATATGAACCGGAGATTGAATCTTGATATACCTCAGAACATTACATTTTTGTTACCACGGGATGTATTGGCAGCTGCGGATCACTTGATCGGAATGAAATTTGGAATGGGTACGCTTGACGATATGAATCACTTGAAAAATAAACGTATTCGTTCTGTAGGGGATCTTTTACAGGATCAATTCGGAGTGGCTATGGTTCGTTTAGAATATGCGGTTCGAAAAACTCTAGGTGGAGCAATTAAGCAAAAAAGGATACCAACCCCTCATTATTTGGTAACTTCAACTCTATTAACAACCACTTATGAATCCTTTTTTGGCCTACACCCCCTATCTCAAGTTTTTGATCAAACAAATCCATTGACACAAATAGTTCATGGGCGAAAATTCAGTTATTTGGGTCCTGGGGGGTTGACAGGGCGAACTGCTAGTTTTCGGATACGAGACATCCATCCTAGTAACTATGGGCGTATTTGCCCAATTGATACATCTGAAGGAATCAATGTTGGACTCGTTGGATCCTTAGCAATTCATGCGAGGCTTGGTCATTGGGGATCTTTAGAAAGACCGTTTTATGAAATTTCTGAGAGATCAAAAAAGGGGCGGGTGCTTTATTTATCCCCAAGTCTGGATGAATACTATATGGTAACGTCAGGAAATTCTTTAGCAGTAAATCGTGGTATTACGGAAGAGCAGGGTGTTCCGGCTCGATACCGTCAAGAATTCCTGACTATTGCATGGGAAGAGATTCAGCTTCGAAGCATTTTTCCCTTCCAATATTTTTCTATTGGAGCCTCCCTCATTCCTTTTGTCGAGCACAATGATGCGAATCGGGCTTTAATGAGTTCTAATATGCAACGTCAAGCAGTTCCGCTTTCTCGATCCGAGAAGTGCATTGTTGGAACTGGGTTAGAAGGCCATGTGGCTCTAGATTCGGGGGTTTCCGTTATAGCCGAACACGGGGGAAAGGTCATTTATGCCAATACTGACAAGATCATTTTATCAGGTAATGGAGACACTCTAAGCATTCCCTTGCTTAGGTATCAACGTTCCAACAAAAATACTTGTATGCATCAAAAAACCCGGGTTCCGCGGGGTAAATGCATTAAAAAAGGACAAATTTTAGCGGAGGGTACTGCTACAACTGGCGGCGAACTCGCTTTAGGAAAAAATATATTAGTGGCTTATATGCCCTGGGAGGGCTACAATTTTGAGGATGCAGTACTCATTAGCGAACGTCTGGTATATGCAGATATTTATACTTCTTTTCATATACGGAAATATGAAATTCAGATTCATGTGACAAGCCAAGGTCCCGAAAGAATCACTAATGACATACCGTACTTAGAGGCCCATTTACTTCGCAATTTAGATAAAAGTGGAATTGTGATGCTGGGCTCTTGGGTAGAAACGGGCGATGTTTTAGTAGGCAAATTAACGCCGCAGATGGCGAAAGAATCCTCATCTGCCCCGGAAGCTAGATTATTACGAGCCATACTTGGTATTCCGGTATCCACCACAAAGGAAACGTGTCTAAAATTACCCATAGGTAGCAGAGGTCGAGTTATTGATGTGAGATGGGTCCATAAAAAAGGGGGTTACAGTTATAATCCAGAAACGATTCGTGTATATATTTCACAGAAACGTGCAATCAAAGTAGGTGATAAAGTAGCAGGAAGGCATGGGAATAAAGGTATCATTTCCAAAATTTTGCCTATACAAGATATGCCCTATCTGCAAGATGGAACACCTGTTGATATGGTCTTCAATCCATTAGGAGTACCTTCACGAATGAATGTAGGGCAGATATTTGAGTGTTCGCTCGGGTTAGCGGGGGATCTGCTAGACAGGCATTATCGAATAGCGCCCTTTGATGAGAGATATGAGCAGGAGGCTTCGAGAAAACTCGTGTTTTCTGAATTATATGAAGCCGGTAAGCGAACAGCGAATCCATGGGTATTTGAACCCGAATATCCGGGAAAAAGCAGAATATTTGATGGAAGAACGGGGGATCCTTTCGAACAACCTGTTTTAATAGGAAAGGCCTATATCTTGAAATTAATTCATCAAGTTGATGATAAAATCCATGGGCGTTCCACTGGAAAGTACGCGCTTGTTACACAACAAGCTCTTAGAGGAAGAGCCAAACAAGGGGGACAGCGGGTAGGAGAAATGGAAGTTTGGGCTCTAGAGGGATTTGGTGTTGCTCATATCTTACAAGAGATGCTTACTTATAAATCTGATCATGTTCGAGCTCGTCAGGAAGTACTTGATACTACGATCAATGGAGGAAGGATAGCTAAGCCAGAGAAGGATGCTCCAGAATCTTTTCGATTGCTAGTTCGAGAACTACGATCTTTGGCTCTAGAAATGAACCATTTCCTTGTATCTGAGAAGAACTTCCAGATTAATAGGAAGGAAGTTTGATTGGAATGAATCAGAATTTTTCTTCTATGATCGACCGATATAAACATCAACAACTTCGAATTGGATCAGTTTCTCCTCAACAAATAATTGCCTGGGCTAATAAAATCCTACCTAATGGAGAGGTGGTTGGAGAGGTGACAAAACCCCATACTTATCATTACAAAACCAATAAACCGGAAAAGGATGGATTGTTTTGTGAAAGAATTTTTGGGCCTATAAAAAGTGGAATTTGTGCTTGTGGAAATTATCGAGTAATCAGAGATACAAAAGAAGAACCGAAATTTTGCGAACAATGTGGAGTCGAGTTTGTTCATACTCGGGTACGACGATATCAAATGGGATACATTAAACTGGCATGCCCAGTAACTCATGTGTGGTATTTGAAACGTCTTCCTAGTTATATCGCGAATCTTTTAGATAAACCGCTTAAAGAATTAGAGGGCCTCGTATACTGCGATGTGTGATTTGATCGAAATTTTGATTTTACAGATTCGGAATAAGAAACTGTCATCCCGTTCAATCTCATTGGGATGCCCCAGCTCTGACATGTCTCTTGGGAGGAGCAGCATGAAACTCAGAATCCTATTATGGGTGTATTCAATACTCTCAAAATAAGGGGAATTGATCTATGGTTGATTCCATAACAGATAAATAGGAATTGCTAGTTGTACCTCGTTAAAAAGACTTCTTTACGTGGAATTAATCATTCCATATAGAAAGAATTTCTCTTCAAGTAAACAAATATGGCATGGTTGCGAAAGCCTATCTATCGCATATAGGCTTTAAATCATGACATAACCGTCGAGGTTAAGTAGGGACCTAAAAGATCGAACAGAACGATACATAGACAAGTAAATTCCTTCTGAGTTCCGAGGTATTCTTTTAAGAAGGGGATTCCTCATTCGAAGGGAAGTAGACTACTCAATAATTTCCCATTTCATTTATGTCCTAAATTGCCGAATCAGGAATTCATAAAATAGAAATAAAAAGGAAGGATGTATGAATGAAATGTTGGTTGGTCCTCACCGGAAACTTGAGTAAGGAGTAGATCTTGTTGGGGTTTTCTAGAAAAAAAAAAAATGGGAAAGCGAGAGCCCCCCTTTATCGTTATTTGGCGTAACTACTTGAGCCGGATGAGAGGAAACCCTCACGTCCGATTTTGAAGGGGGGGAAATCCTATAGGAACCTATCCCAATTTTTCCTTTGCGAGGCCTGTTGCTAAAAAACCCACTTTCTTACGATTACGAGGTTCATTCGAATACGAAATACAATCTTGGAAATACAGCATCCCACCTTTTTTTACTACTCAAGGTTTCGATAGATTTCGAAATAGAGAAATCTCGACTGGGGCAGGTGCTATCAGAGAACAATTAGCCGATCTGGATTTGGGACTTATTAGAGATTCTTCATTGGTCGAATGGAAAGACTTAGGGGGCGAAGGGCCCGCCGGTAATGAATGGAAAGAGAGAAAAATTGGAAGAAGAAAGGTTTTTTTGGTTAGACGCATGGAATTAGCTAAGCATTTTATTCGAACAAATGTAGAACCAGAACGGATGGTTTTGTGTCTATTACCGGTTCTTCCTCCCGAATTGAGACCACTCTTTCAGCTAGAGGAGGGTAAACAAATGAATTCGGATATTAATGAACTTTATAGAAGAGTTCTTTTTCGGAACAATACTCTTATCGATCTATTAATACCAAATAGATTTACGCCGAGGGACTTAGTCAGGTGTCAGGAAAAATTAGTACAGGAAGCCGTGGATACACTTCTTGATAATGGGCTCCGCGGACAACCAATCAGGGACAGTCATAATAAAGTTTACAAGTCTTTTTCAGAGCTAATTAAGGGCAAAGAGGGAAGATTTCGACAGACTCTGCTTGGTAAACGGGTGGATTATTCGGGGCGTTCTGTCATTGTCGTGGGCCCTTCACTTTCATTACATAGATGTGGATTGCCTCGCGAAATAGCAATAGAGCTTTTCCAGACATTTGTAATTCGTGGTCTAATCAGACAACGCGTTGCTTCCAACATAGACGTTGCAAAAAGTCAAATTCTGGAAAAAGAACCAATTGTCTGGGAAATACTTCAAGAAGTTATGCAGGGGCATCCTGTATTGCTAAATAGAGCACCTACTTTGCATAGATTAGGCATACAGGCATTCGAACCCATTTTAGTGGAAGGGCGTGCTATTTTTTTACATCCATTAGTTTGTAAGGGGTTTAATGCAGACTTTGATGGGGATCAAATGGCTGTTCATCTACCTTTATCTTTAGAAGCTCAAGCAGAGGCTCGTTTACTTATGTTTTCTCATATGAATCTCCTGTCTCCGGCTATTGGAGATCCCATTTCCGTACCAACCCAAGATATGCTTATGGGCCTGTATCTATTAACAATTGGGAATCCTCGAGGTATTTGTGCAAATAGGTATAATCCATGTAATCGGAGAAACTATCAAAATGAAAAAATTGACGAAAATAGCTATAAGTATACAAAAGAACCCTATTTTTGTAGTTCCTATGACGCACTTGGGGCTTATCGGCAGAAACGAATCAATTTAGATAGTCCCTTGTGGCTCCGGTGGCGACTAGATCAACGCGTCATTGCATCAAGAGAAGTTCCTATCGAAGTTCAATTTGAATCTTTGGGTACCTATGATGAGATTTATGGGCACTATCTGATAGTAAGAAATGTCAAAAAAGAAATGCTTTGTATAGATATTCGAACCACTCTTGGTCATATTTCTTTTTATCGAGAAATAGAAGAAGCTTTACAAGGGTTTTACCGGGCTTGCTCATAGGGTACAATTATATGATATCCATGCCCGTGGAAATTCGATTCGGGTCTCTCTCTATCAATCAACTAGTATCATAATTCCTGAATTTCTACGCGAATCGCGATCGAGGAAAGGAAGTCTTTGAATCACTGACTCAAACTTATTGTGCAATCTTACTCATTGGAATAGGGAGGTACTTATGGCAGAACGGGCCGATCTGGTCTTTCACAATCAAAAAATGGATGGAACTGCCATGAAACGACTTATTAGCAGATTAATAGATCACTTTGGAATGGCATATACATCACATATCTTGGATCAAGTAAAGACTCTGGGTTTCCAGCAGGCCACTGCTACCTCCATTTCATTAGGCATTGATGATCTTTTAACAATACCCTCAAAGGGATGGCTAGTCCAAGATGCTGAACAACAAAGTTTTCTTTTGGAAAAACACCATCAGTATGGGAGTGTACACGCGGTAGAAAAATTACGTCAATCCATTGAGATATGGTATTCTACGAGTGAATACTTGCGCCAAGAAATGAATCTGAATTTTAGGATGACCGATCCTTCTAATCCAGTCCATATAATGTCTTTTTCGGGAGCTAGAGGAAATGCATCTCAAGTACACCAATTAGTAGGTATGAGAGGGTTAATGTCAGATCCCCAAGGACAAATGATTGATTTACCCATTCAAAGCAATTTACGCGAAGGACTCTCTTTAACAGAATATATAATTTCCTGCTATGGAGCCCGGAAAGGGGTTGTGGATACCGCTGTACGAACAGCGGATGCTGGATACCTCACGCGCCGTCTTGTTGAAGTAGTTCAACACATTGTTGTGCGTAGAACAGATTGTGGCACTCTCCGAGGTATTTCTCTAAGTCCCCGAAATGGGATGATAAGAGAAAGATTTTTTATCCAAACATTAATTGGTCGTGTATTAGCAGACGATGTATATATAGGCTCCCGATGCATTGCCATCCGAAATCAAGATATTGGTAGGGGACTTGTGAATCGATTCATAGCCTGTGGAGCGCAGCCAATATCTATTCGAACCCCCTTTACTTGCAAGAGTACATCTTGGATCTGTCGATTATGTTATGGTCGGAGTCCCACTCATGGCGACTTGGTCGAGTTGGGAGAAGCGGTAGGTATTATTGCGGGTCAATCTATCGGGGAACCGGGGACTCAACTAACATTAAGAACTTTTCATACTGGTGGAGTATTTACAGGCGGTACTGCAGAATACGTACGAGCCCCTTCTAATGGAAAAATCAAATTCAATCAGGATTTGCTTCATCCTACACGTACATGTCATGGTCATCCTGCTTTTCTATGTTATATAGCCCTATATGTAACTATTGAGGATCAAGATATTCTACATAATGTGACTATTCCACCAAAAAGTTTTCTTTTAGTTCAAAATGATCAATATGTAGAATCAGAACAAGTGATTGCGGAGATTCGCGCGGGAACATCCACCTTGAATTTGAAAGATAGGGTTCGAAAACATATTTATTCTGACTCAGAGGGAGAAATGCATTGGAGTACCGCGGTGTACCATGCACCCGACTATACATATGGTAATGTTCATCTCTTACCAAAAACAAGTCATTTATGGATAGTATCGGGGGTTCCGTACAGATCCAGTATGCTCTCTGTTTCACTCCACAAGGATCAGGATCAAATGAATGTTCATTCTCTTTCTGCTGAAGGAAAATCCATTTCTAATTCTAATCTATTAGTTCCTAATGATCAAGCAAGATATAACACATTTTTGAGTTCAGAGCCCTTTGGTAAACACGGGGAGAGGATTCTTGATTATTTAGGACCTGGTCGAATCATACCCAACGGTCCTTGTAATCTCACATATACTGCCATTCTCCACGGGAATTCTGATTTCTTTTTCTTGTCAAAGAGGAGAAGAAATCGATTCATCATTCCATTCCAATATAATCAAGGACAAGAAAAAGAACTAATAACCCCCTCGGGTCTCTCGATTGAAATACCTATAAATGGGATTTTCCATAGAAATAGTATTCTTGCTTATTTCGACGATCCCCGATACAGAAGAAAGAGTTCGGGAATTACTAAATATGGGACTATCGAGGCGCGTTCGAGCGTAAAGAAAGAAGATTTGATTGAGTATCGAAGAATGCCAAAATACCAAACGAAAATAGATCAAATTTTTTGCATTCCCGAGGAAGTGCATATTTTACCCGGATCGTCTTCCGTAATGGTACGAAATAATAGTATTATTGGGGTAGATACAGAAATCACTTTCAAAACAAGAAGCCGAGTAGGCGGATTGGTCCAAGTAGAGAAAAAAACAAAAAAGATTGAACTGAAAATATTTTCTGGAGATATTTATTTTCCCGGAGAGACAGATAAGATCTCCTGGCAGAGCGGTATCTTGATACCACCCGGAAGGGAAAAAAAAAATTCAAAGGAATCAAAAAAAGTGAAAAATTGGAGCTATGTCGAACGGATTGCCCCTGCTAAGAAAAGGTATTTTGTTTTAGTTCGACCCGTAGTTAGGTATGAAATCGCGGATGGGATAAATTTCGCAACGCTTTTCCCTCAGGATCCGTTGCAGGAAAGGGATAATGTGCAACTTCGAGTTGTCAATTATATCCTTTGTGGAAATGGCAAACCAATTCGAGGAATTTCTCATACAAATATTCAATTAGTTCGAACTTGTTTAGTATTGAATTGGTGCCAAGAAAAAAAGGGTTCTTCTATGGAGGAGATTCATGCTTCCTTTGTTGAAATAAGGGTAAATGATCTGATTCAAGATTTCATCAGAATGGACTTAGTGAAATCCCCTATTTCGTATACCAGAAAAAGGAATGCTCCGGCAGAGTCCGAGTTGATCCTGGTTAATGGAGCAGATCGCACCAATCCTTTTTATTCCAAGGCAAGGATTCAACAATTGCTTACCCAACAGCAAGGAACTATTCGTACGTTGTTGAATCGAAATAAGGAATGTAAATCTTTGATAATTTTGTCATCATCTAATTGTTTTCGAATAGGCCCATTCGACGATTTCAAATATAAGAATCTAACAAAAAAATCAAATACAAATAAAGGGGATTCCGTACTTCCAATTAGGAATTCATTTGGTCCCTTAGGGGTTGTCCCTAAAATTGCGAATTTTTATTCATTTTACTATTTAATAACTCATAATCAGATCTTGATAAATAAATATTTGCTACTTGACAATCTAAAAGCGGATTTTCAAATACTTCAATATTTTTTAATGGATGAAAATGGGAGAATTTATAATCCTGATCCATGCAGTAACAGGATTTGGAATCCATTCAATTCGAATTGGTATTGTCTCCATCACGATTATTGTGACGAAAGATCAACAATAATTAGCCTTGGACAGTTTTTTTGTGAAAATCTATCTATATCTCAATATGGGACGCCTCTAAAATCTGGCCAGGTTCTGATTATTCATGTTGACTTTTTAGTAATAAGATCTGCTAAGCCCTATTTGGCTATTCCGGGAGCAACCGTTCATGGTCATTATGGAGAAATAATGTACGGAGGAGATCCTTTACTTACATTTCTATATGAAAAATCAAGATCTAGTGATATAACGCAGGGTCTTCCAAAAGTAGAACAAGTCTTAGAAGCGCGTTCGGTTGATTCAATATCAATGAACTTAGAAAAGAGGGTTGAAGGTTGGAACGAATCTATAACAAGAATTCTTGGGATTCCTTGGGGATTCTTGATTGGCGCTGAGCTAACCATATCGCAAAGTCGGATTTCTTTGGTTAATAAGATTCAAAGGGTTTATCGATCCCAGGGAGTGCAGATCCATAATAGGCATATAGAAATTATTGTACGTCAAATAACATCAAAAGTGTTGGTTTCAGAAGAGGGAATGTCTAATGTTTTTTCACCTGGCGAGCTAATTGGGTTGTTGCGTGCGGAACGAACAGGGCGTGCGTTGGAAGAAGCGGCCTGTTATCGAGCCGTCTTTTTGGGAATAACGAGGGCGTCTCTGAATACTCAAAGTTTCATATCCGAAGCGAGTTTTCAAGAAACTGCTCGAGTTTTAGCAAAGGCGGCTCTACGAGGTCGTATCGATTGGTTGAAGGGTCTGAAAGAAAATGTTGTTCTGGGGGGTATGATACCGGTTGGTACCGGATTCAAAGGATTAGTGCACCCTTCCAGCCAACACGGCGACATTTCGTTGGAAACGAAAACTAAGAATCTATTCGAAGGGGGTATGAGAGATATTTTGTTCTACCACAAAGATTTTTTTTCTTCTTGTATTCCAATTCCAAAGAATTTTCATGAGATAGATATATCAGAACAATAATTGACAGAATTTATTGATTCCTAAGAAGGGATTCATCCTTTTCATTTCACTTTCACTACCTACTCTTCTTATAAAAAAGAACTAAGGAATAGAAAGGAAGTCATCGCTCGGACCGTGTATCCATGTTAAATCTCCGGTAGAAGGTTCCTTCGGAACAATTTTTTATTTCAGGGTACCTCGTCTCTTAAACAAAAAGAGAAAGTGTGGGGAGAAATGACAAGAAGATATTGGAACATCCAATTAGAAGAGATGATCAAAGCAGGAGTGCATTTTGGTCATGGTACTAAGAAATGGAATCCTAGAATGGCACCTTACATATTGACAAAACGTAAGGGTAGGCATATTACCAATCTTACGAGAACTGCTCGTTTTTTATCAGAAGCTTGTGATTTACTTTTTGATGCATCAAGTAGGAGAAAACAATTCTTACTAGTTGGTACCAAAATCATAGCAACTGATTTAGTAGCATCGGCTGCAATAAGGGCGCGATGTCATTATGTTAATAAAAAATGGCTCGGTGGTATGTCAACGAATTGGTCCACTACGAAAACGAGACTTCAAAAGTTCAGGGACCTGAGAGCGGAACAAAAGAGGGGAAGATTCAACCGTCTTCCTAAAAGAGATGCAGCAATGTTGAAGAGACAATTATCTCACTTGCAAAGATATCTGGGTGGCATCAAATATATGACGGGGGTGCCTGATATTGTAATTATCCTTGATCAGCACGAAGAATATACCGCTCTTCGAGAATGTATCACTTTGGGAATTCCAACAATTTGTTTAATCGATACAAATTGTGACCCGGATCTCGCAGATCTTTCGATTCCCGCCAATGATGACGCTAGGGCGTCAATCCGATTCATTCTTAAAAAACTCATATCTGCAATTTGTGAGGGCCGTTCTAGCTATATAAGAAATTGTTGATTAATAATAAGATAAGTCAATTACTTCAGGAACTCCATGGATTTATCGAATTGGTTACAATTTCTGAATATAACAAAAGAGAAAAAAAGCGCCGGGAATAGTCTGTAATTACTGGGTATCCGAAATATATAAGTGGGTGAGTCGAGAAAGAGATGGTTGAATCAAAATAATGGCTTTTTAAGTTCTATTTCTGTAAGAGGTCAATATGAATCTTCTACCATCTTCCGTCAACACACTAAAAGGGCTATATGATATATCCGGTGTCGAAGTAGGCCAGCATTTTTATTGGCAAATAGGGGGTTTCCAAGTACATGCCCAAGTACTTATCACTTCTTGGTTCGTAATGGCTATCTTACTAAGTTCCGCCACTATAGCCGTTCGAAATCCGCAAACCATTCCTACCGACGGTCAGAATTTCTTCGAATATGTCCTTGAATTCGTTCGAGACTTGAGTAAAACCCAAATTGGAGAAGAATATGGTCCTTGGGTTCCCTTTATTGGAACTATGTTCTTATTTATTTTTGTTTCTAACTGGTCGGGGGCTCTTTTACCTTGGAAAATCATACAATTACCTCATGGGGAGTTAGCCGCGCCCACCAATGATATAAATACTACGGTTGCTTTAGCTTTACCTACGTCAGTGGCATACTTCTATGCGGGTCTTACAAAAAAGGGATTGGGTTATTTTGCTAAATACATTCAACCCACTCCAATCCTTTTACCTATTAACATCCTAGAAGATTTCACAAAACCCTTATCGCTGAGTTTTCGACTTTTTGGGAATATATTGGCCGATGAATTGGTAGTTGTTGTTCTTGTTTCTTTAGTACCTTCAGTGGTTCCTATACCTGTCATGTTCCTTGGATTATTTACAAGTGGTATTCAAGCTCTTATTTTTGCAACTTTAGCCGCGGCTTATATAGGAGAATCCATGGAGGGTCATCATTGACTAGCTTTGCTTTTTTTTTTACGTTATCGCAATGCAATGTACGGATAATATATACAAATAGAATAGAGTATATACGATCTAGAATAGTAGTCAAAAAAGGCAAAAAGATTATTTATTATTATTGATATAGTAAAAATAGTAAAAAAGGGAAAGGGATCTCAAAGAGTTTTTTCCTAGGATTCCCTTTTTTTTGACCGATTTCTGTCATATCCCTTCCAATGAATATTCTATTTTGATTTGTTCAGTCAATCACACTATGACGATTTATTATTTGTATTTTGTATTAAGAAGTCTTATCTTATCTTATCTAGTCCCGGCATGCTATTCTATTAAACAAAAAACGCGGTTTTACAGTCCCACTTCCTTTGAGTTTCAACGATTGGTCAAAATTCAAATGAATTGCGTGCAATTAGATATCAAATCTTTCTATTCTAGGGAATGATTCATACAAATGAATTTGTCTCTTTTCTCTTTGTAGTCATGCGGGATAATGATAAAGAAAAGTAAACGAATATGAACTTCATAAAAATAGGTTAGGGGGTCGAACTAAGTATATGGAATGGCTATAAACCAACTCTTATCTATCTTTAGAAAAAGGATAAAATCTCGTGGCCCGTGGAATAGAAGATCGAAATCTTTGGTTTACGTTATGGAAGAAACACGTGTATATGGGATAGTAGATAGTGACTAGTTATCTATATGAACGACCTATATCTCTTTTGTCCTTCCCCACACCATACCATGAATTTCGATGGGGATTCCAATAGAATAGAAAGTCCCTCTTTTTCGTTTGGGCCGAATGAATAAACAGACGAAAGCAGGCATATCGAATCAAAGAGAAAGGATGAAGAAATGAAAGAGGGCTTTCGGAATAAAGAAATGGAAGACCCAGAACCCTATGAATTGATAAAAAAACTCCACGGATAGGAATGAAAAATGAGATATCCAAGTTGTTCTGACGATTCCATATTCTCATTACTTGAATTTTCACTCATAGGTCTTAGTTATTTCGACCGGCTCGATCTTACTTTAGGAGTGGAAGGAAGAATAAGTCATAATTCAATGGTTTATTGTATCATTAACCATTTCTTTCTTTTTTGCAAGGAACTTACCATGAATCCACTGATTGCTGCCGCTTCCGTTATTGCTGCTGGATTGGCCGTAGGGCTGGCTTCTATTGGACCTGGAGTTGGTCAAGGTACTGCTGCGGGACAAGCCGTCGAAGGTATCGCGAGACAACCCGAAGCAGAGGGTAAAATACGAGGTACTTTATTGCTCAGCCTGGCTTTTATGGAAGCTTTAACAATTTATGGACTGGTCGTGGCATTAGCACTTTTATTTGCAAATCCTTTTGTTTAGTTTCATCCTCGAAATAGAAATGGGAAATTCTTTTCTTTTTTTTTTATCTCAGTCTTGGGTCTTGTCGCTTGCTTTTTCGAATTTTATCAAAATTGAACTCCTACAATTCATACCTTTCAATTATTCGTTGAGACAATACTCCGGGAAGGACTTATTTGAGGATGAGGAATTCAATTAGCGGATTCACTCGCCTTCTCCCCTTCTTAGTCCAAAGGAAACTCCTTTTTTTGTTTTTAGGAAGTGCTGCTACAAATGAGGCATTTCGCAATGGACATAAGGCCTGGGACCTAATACTAAGCAAATTCAGTATTTTCTTATTGGGTTGGGAACTTGAATTGAAATAAGAAAGAAATAGGAATTTCCAGAATTCCTATATTCTATATTGAATACTGATAAATGAAATCGAAATAAGTCAATAAAAAAATCAAATAAACAAAAAAAAATGGGGGGCAAAGTACTATAAGCTCTGGTCAAGTAGTACTATCTATAAGAGGAGATCATATGAAAAATGTAACCGATTCTTTCGTTTCCTTGGGTCACTGGTCATCCGCCGGGAGTTTCGGATTTAATACCGATATTTTAGCAACAAATCCAATAAATCTCAGTCTAGTACTTGGCGTATTGATCTTTTTTGGAAAGGGAGTGTGTGCGAGTTGTTTATTTCAATACAAGGCTGGATTCAACCAGCTGCACTTTTTTTTTTCTTTAGAACTTGAAAATAAAGGTGTACTATCTGGCGAATTACTTCTGAATTAATTCGTAAATCATATGTACGAACCATAGCATTTCGTGACTCATTGGGAAATCGACTTTGATTCTCTATCAACCAATAATGTGGGATCCTTAAGATGGTTAAAACTCAATTGTTTGAAGTCCAGGCGCAACATTGGTATTCTTTCTACCACTATATTAGTTTAGTATAGTGATGCTTTCAAAATAAATAGTTGCAATTTATCCGATTCCGATATAGAACACTCATATCGATATAAAGGGTTTGAACCATTTACTGGAAAGGGGGCACCCCTGTCCTTTTTTTACCCAATGCTGAATTGACAAC